TCACTCAATGATTCATTCGAATTTCCCGACCAAAAATTCTATATGTCTATTCTATGATATTTCTATATATATAGAATATGATTTCTATATATATAGAATATGATATCTAATATGACACCCGATTTGTCAAAGGGATTGGATTGGTGACTTACCCATTCAGTGACTTTGGCACTGGACGTTCCAAAAACGGGTACTATCGGATCGGGTGAATTAGAGAATAGACAGAGGTCCGTTGGCATTTCAGCCTTTCTTCTCCTTTCAGGGCCTATCCGAAAGAGAATCCAGTACCTCTTGGTCCTGAATATCAGAATAGGACGAACGAACCGGCCTCCGCGGATATCTTTGCTTCGGAACAAAACCCTGCAATCAAATAGATTGTCCCAAGGGCGCCATATTCTAGGAGCCCAAGTTATGCTATTGAAAATTCGTTCCTCTAGCAGTTCCGGTTTGACCATTCCGTTCCCTTTTTCAAACTCCACTTCTTTTCATATAGCAATCCCTGATCAAAGAGAGAACAATATCCATTTCAAAACATTTCTAACGGATTCCTTGGTTCGGACCGACGAAGTAATGGCACTCGATTATTATCAACCTGACTGCAATCTTTTTCTGTCGGTAAGGATTGCACCAGAGCACCTTCTACTTCTAATAGGCCATGAACTATAGATAGAGAAGAATCATTCTGAGCGAGTCCATAAGAAGCGACCCACTTTTTTTCATCGGTTCCGGGGGAAGACCAAAGATCTTGCGCGACCGGTCCGCCAGAAAAACTCAAAAGAGAAAGAAGTCTCGTTAATCTCTTCATGCTCGTTCCAAGTTCGAAGTACCCTTTGGCCAAAGAAAAACCCGCTTCCTGACACGATTGCCTCTTTATCTTTATATAGATAGATTCTATGGGGTTATTACTTAGAAGTCTATTTTGTACAAGAGCCCCTCCTATCTGATAGAAAAGGGTCCCATGATCCCGAGCCGGTCTTACCTTGGCTCGCAAACCCCAAGTTTGTCTATGAAGAGCCAATCTAATTGTATTAGTTTCTATAATGGATTTCTTATGTGGAATACTAATGGATAGGGCCTCGTTGCTAAGTGCTACAAGATCTAGTGCACTGGAACTCGTGGTTATGGACCCGAATCCTTTAGTATGGAACATTGTCTTTTCCAAGTAAAAACCCCTAGTATATGAAAGAATGAAAAGGTGCTTTCGTTCTTGTGGAATAAGAAGCCCTCGTACCTTAATGAAAGGAAAATAGGAATTTTTCGTTAGGTATTTGACCAAATAGGATCGTCCAGTTCCTATAGAACCTATCACTAAAATACCCGATAGGGCTAAGCGGAACGAAAAGGGTTTTCCATGAGATGGTAAATGAAAACGATTAGCCCCACACGAGGTTTGGGAATAAGTGATTGTCTGATAATGAGCAAGGAATATACGTCTTTCTGCTAAAGAGGATCTATTAAACTCATAATTCATTAGATCCTTGTTATCAATGTCAACTAGGTATCATAAGTAAATGGATCCCGGTTGTTCAATCCTTTGATAACCAAGGTCATTCTTTGCTAAAGAGAAATGATCACTATGAGTCAGACTCAATAGAATTGGATCCATTCCAAATAGCGAGAATTAGGATTCTTGATCCCTCTCAATCTCTCTTTCAATTCGAGGATCCAGAGAGGTGTTTTCATAGTCATCTCCGAATATTTGCCATCTCCGAATATTTTCGATTTCATTTTTCTATGATATGTCTTTCTATATGAAAATTGGTTATTTACGATGTACGATGATCCCTGTTAAGCATCCATGGCTGAATGGTTAAAGCGCCCAACTCATAATTGGTAAATTTGCGGGTTCAATTCCTGCTGGATGCACGCGAACGGGAACGTTCCATAAGTCTATTGGAACTGGCTCTCTATCCATGGAATCTCATCCATCATCCATACATAACGAATTGGTATGGTATATTCATACCATAACATAAGAACAATAAGAACTCGAATTCTTATCGATACTGGAACTCAGAGCATAGGAGGGAAAGTCGATTTATGGATGGAATCAAATACGCAGTATTTACAGAAAAAAGTCTTCGTTTATTGGGAAAGAATCAATATACTTTTAATGTCGAATCGGGATTCACTAAGACAGAAATAAAGCATTGGGTCGAACTCTTCTTTGGTGTTAAGGTAGTAGCTGTGAATAGCCATCGACTACCCGGAAAGGGTAGAAGAATGGGACCTATTCTGGGACATACAATGCATTACAGACGTATGATCATTACCCTTCAACCGGGTTATTCTATTCCACTTCTAGATAGAGAAAAAAACTAAAGGAGAATACTTAATAATACGGCGAAACATTTATACAAAACACCTATCCCGAGCACACGCAAGGGAACCGTAGACAGGCAAGTGAAATCCAATCCACGAAATAATTTGATCCATGGACGGCACCGTTGTGGTAAAGGTCGTAATTCCAGAGGAATCATTACCGCAAGGCATAGAGGGGGAGGTCATAAGCGCCTATACCGTAAAATCGATTTTCGACGGAATCAAAAAGACATATCTGGTAGAATCGTAACCATAGAATACGACCCTAATCGAAATGCATACATTTGTCTCATACACTATGGGGATGGTGAGAAGAGATATATTTTACATCCCAGAGGGGCTATAATTGGAGATACTATTGTTTCTGGTACAAAAGTTCCTATATCAATGGGAAATGCCCTACCTTTGAGTGCGGTTTGAACTATTGATTTACGTAATTGGAAGTAACCAATTAGGTTTACGACGAAACCTAGAAATCGATCACTGATCCAATTTGACTACCTCTACGGGATAGACCTCAACAGAAAACTGTTGAGTAACGGCAGCAAGTGATTGAGTTCAGTAGTTCCTCATAGAAAATTATTGACTCTAGAGATATGGTAATATGGAGAAGACAAAATTGTTTGAAGCACGCACAGAACCGGAAGCGCCCCTTGTTTCAAAGAGAGGAGGACGGGTTATTCACATTTAATTTGATGGTCAGAGGCGAATTGAAAGCTAAGCAGTGGTAATTAAGACCCCCCGGGGAAAATAGGGATGTCTCCTACGTTACCCATAATATGTGGAAGTATCGACGTAATTTCATAGAGTCATTCGATCTGAATGCTACATGAAGAACATAAGCCAGATGACGGAACGCGGAGACCTAGGATGTAGAAGATCATAACATGAGCGATTCGGCAGATTTGGATTCCTTTCCTATATATCCACTCATGTGGTACTTCATCATACGATTCATATAAGATCCATCTGTCTAGAGATCGTCATATACATCTAGAAAGCTGTATGCTTTGGAAGAAGCTTGTACAGTTTGGGAAGGGGTTTTTTGAGAGAAAAGAAGAATCTACTTCAACCGATATGCCCTTAGGCACGGCCATACATAACATAGAAATCACACGTGGAAGGGGTGGGCAATTAGCTAGAGCAGCAGGTGCTGTAGCGAAACTGATTGCAAAAGAGGGTAAATCGGCCACTTTAAGATTACCATCTGGGGAGGTCCGTTTGGTATCCCAAAATTGCTTAGCAACAGTCGGACAAGTGGGTAATGTTGGGGTGAACCAAAAAAGTTTGGGTAGAGCCGGATCTAAGTGTTGGCTAGGTAAACGCCCCGTAGTAAGAGGGGTAGTTATGAACCCTGTGGACCACCCCCATGGGGGCGGTGAAGGGAAAGCCCCCATTGGTAGAAAAAAACCCACAACCCCTTGGGGTTATCCTGCGCTTGGAAGAAGAACTAGGAAAAGGAAAAAATATAGTGATAGTTTTATTCTTCGTCGCCGTAAGTAAATACGTAACTAGGAATATGGAAAATTGCATTTTTGGAATTTGCAATAATGCGATGGGCGAACGACGGGAATTGAACCCGCGCATGGTGGATTCACAATCCACTGCCTTGATCCACTTGGCTACATCCGCCCCTTATCCAGCTAAAGGATTTTTCTCTTTTTTCCATTCATCATTATTCTATTTATTCTGACCTCCATACTTCGATCGAGATATTGGACATAGAATGCCACTCTTTAAAATGGAAAAAAGGAGTAATCAGCTGTGACACGAAAAAAAACGAATCCTTTTGTAGCTCATCATTTATTGGCAAAAATCGAAAAGGTCAATATGAAGGAGGAGAAAGAAACAATAGTAACGTGGTCCCGGGCATCTAGCATTCTACCCGCAATGGTTGGCCATACAATCGCGATTCATAATGGAAAGGAACATATACCTATTTACATAACAAATCCTATGGTAGGTCGCAAATTGGGGGAATTCGTGCCTACTCGGCATTTCACGAGTTATGAAAGTGCAAGAAAAGATACTAAATCTCGTCGTTAACTGAATTCAGAATAGAAAGATTCAAAATAAAAAAAACAAAGGTAGGCGGGGAATAACCTTATTTATGACAAGTTTCAAACTGGTAAAGTATACCCCTAGGATAAAGAAGAAGAAGAGTGGGCTAAGGAAACTCGCAAGGAAAGTTCCAACCGATCGTCTACTTAAGTTCGAACGGGTTTTCAAAGCACAAAAACGCATCCATATGTCTGTTTTCAAAGCACAAAGAGTTCTTGATGAGATTCGCTGGCGTTACTACGAGGAAACTGTTATGATACTGAACCTCATGCCTTATCGAGCATCTTATCCCATCCTAAAGTTGGTTTATTCGGCAGCAGCAAATGCTACTCATTATAGGGATTTCGACAAAGCGAATTTATTCATCACTAAAGCCGAAGTCAGTAGGAGTACTATCATGAAAAAATTCAGACCTCGGGCTCGAGGACGTAGTTCTCCCATAAAAAAAACCATGTGTCATATAACAATTGTACTAAATATAGTAAAGAAATCTAAATAATCTTTAGATCCATCTTAGATTTCGATTCCCAGTAAAACTTAGATTTCGATTCCCAGTAAAAAAAAAATAGAATAGAAAAATATGGGACAAAAAATAAATCCACTCGGTTTCAGACTTGGTACAACCCAAAATCACCATTCCTTTTGGTTCGCACAACCAAAAAATTATTCTGAAGGTCTACAGGAAGATAAAAAAATACGGAATTGTATCAAGAACTATATACAAAAGAATAGGAAAAAAGGCTCGAATAGAAAAATAGAATCAGACTCAAGTTCCGAAGTAATTACACATAATAGAAAAATGGACTCAGGCTCAAGTTCTGAAGTAATTACACGTATAGAAATTCAAAAAGAAATCGATACGATCCACGTCATAATCCATATTGGATTCCCCAATTTATTAAAGAAAAAAGGAGCAATCGAAGAATTAGAGAAAGATCTACAAAAGGAAGTTAATTCTGTAAACCAGAGACTTAATATTGCTATTGAAAAAGTTAAAGAACCTTATAGACAACCTAACATTCTTGCAGAATATATAGCTTTCCAATTAAAAAATAGAGTTTCATTCCGAAAGGCAATGAAAAAAGCCATTGAATTAACTAAAAAAGCAGATATAAGGGGGGTAAAAGTAAAAATTGCAGGTCGTCTCGCAGGGAAAGAAATTGCACGTGCCGAATGCATCAAAAAGGGTAGACTTCCCCTCCAAACAATTCGCGCTAAAATTGATTATTGCTGCTATCCAATTCGAACTATCTATGGAGTATTAGGTGTAAAAATTTGGATATTCGTAGACGAAGAATAACTAGCCTTGTCTTCCCATTCTGTTCAGTGATAGAATAAAAAATGACAAGAGCCTTATTTTTCCTGAAATCCCTGAAAAAAAAGAAGAAATTCTACCTCTTTCTATAAGATTTAATGAAAATTGATAAATCTTTTAATATAATTGCTATGCTTAGTGTGTGACTCGTTAGTTTTTTCTTTAGAGTCAAAAATGGAGATTCAAAAAAAATTGACTGAACCCTAAAAATTGACTGAACCCTACTATAAATAGAAAAAGAAAAAACTTAGTAATTATAGAAAATTAACTAATAACCAACCTATTGCTTCGTATTGTCGAGATCCTAACTAAGAAACAGTCACTATATGAATAAATACATCTATCATAAATGAGTAGATCTATCATATAGTTGTAGCAACTGCAATTTTTGCTCTAAAAAAGAAAACGGATTCTAGGTTGTGAAGCAAAACTAAAGGGATGTGGATAAAAGGAGGGATGATAGAAAGAAGGAAGAAGAATAAGAAAGATATAGGATTCCAATATGTATGGTCTATGAGTTACATCATAAAAGGCAATGTGATAAAGCATCAATATAATAAAAATAACAGAGAATTCGAAATCGTAACTTGAAACAAAAAATAGAAATTTTAAGCAATAATAAAATAAAGAGCGGCCCGGGTTAATAAAACTGAGAAAATTGACTCGGAAAGAAATTTTTGGAAAGCTCCATTGTGGGATTCAGACCTAACCATTAAAGGAGAAGTAGTGGGAACGACAGAACCTATGACTGCATAGGATTTTATTGAAAAGAATCCTAAGACTTCATTGGGTGGGATGGCGGAACAAACCAAAAAAATTGCCTTATTTGGTAAGGTTATAAATTAACAAATAAGACAGGAAAGAGTAAATATTCGCCCGCGAAATCTTTATTGAATTAGAATACTTTCCCGCGATTCAATAAGAGTCAAAATAAGGAGATTTTTTTTTTAAGTTTTTTAAGAAAGATTACATTATCTATAAATATAGAATATAGATAAATAGACACACACATCTAGATATATTCTAGATCTTCTTTCTTGACTATATATTTTTCTATTTTAACAAATTCAATATTCAATATTAAAAAAACGCTAACTTTTTCTATTATCTATTAATGTGCATCTATCCATAATATTCCAAAATATTATGGAATTAGAGAAATTTGCACGCTTTCTCATTTCATTCGCGAGGAGCTGGATGAGAAGAAACTCTCATGTCCAGTTTTGCAGTAGAGATGGAACTAAGAAAGAACCATCGACTATAACCCCAAAAGAACCAGATTTCGTAAACAACATAGAGGAAGAATGAAGGGAAAATCCTGCCGAGGCAATCGTATTTGTTTTGGTAGATATGCTCTGCAAGCACTTGAACCCGCTTGGATCACGTCGAGACAGATAGAAGCAGGACGAAGAGCAATGACACGATATGCACGTCGTGGTGGAAAAATATGGGTACGTATATTTCCCGACAAACCGGTTACACTAAGACCCACGGAAACACGTATGGGCTCAGGAAAGGGATCCCCCGAATATTGGGTAGCCGTTGTTAAACCAGGTCGAATACTTTATGAAATGGGTGGAGTATCCGAAACTGTAGCTAGAGCAGCTATCTCCATAGCTGCCAGTAAAATGCCCATACGAAGTCAATTTCTTCGATTAGAGATATAGCATCCCAAAAAAGGAGTATTGAAGATAAAAAAAACCAGGTTTTTTTTTCTGGAAAGACAATATTTCTTTCATCCTTTTGCATAGAAATAACAAATTGAAATCAAAATAATATGATTCAACCTCAGACCCTTTTAAATGTAGCAGATAACAGTGGAGCTCGAAAATTGATGTGTATTCGAGTCATAGGAGCTGCTAGTAATCAGCGATATGCTCGTATTGGTGATGTTATTGTTGCTGTAATCAAAGACGCAGTGCCCCAAATGCCTCTAGAAAGATCCGAAGTAATTCGAGCTGTAATTGTACGTACATGTAAAGAGTTCAAATGCGAAGACGGTATAATAATACGCTATGATGACAATGCAGCGGTTATCATTGATCAAAAAGGAAATCCAAAAGGAACTCGAGTTTTTGGCGCGATCGCCGAGGAATTGAGAGAATTGAATTTTACTAAAATAGTTTCATTAGCTCCTGAAGTATTATAAATACTAGTAGGCGAGATATAGATCAAAGAAAAAATTAGTAGATTATGTCTCACGTATATGCTTTAGAATCCAAAAGTAAAAGAAAAAAAAAGAAAACATGTTGATTATAGAAAAATTAGGAGGAACCTAGAATTAGAGTCTTATGGGCAAGGACACTATTGCTGATTTACTAACCTCTATAAGAAACGCGGACATGAATAAAAAAGGAACAGTTCGAGTAGTATCTACAAATATTACCGAAAACATTGTTAAAATACTTCTACGAGAGGGTTTTATTGAAAGTGTTCGGAAACATCAGGAAAGTAACAGATATTTCTTGGTTTCAACTTTGCGACATCAAAAGAGAAAGACTAGAAAAGGAATATATAGAACTAGAACCTTTTTAAAGCGTATCAGCCGACCCGGCTTACGAATTTATGCCAACTATCAAGGAATTCCTAAAGTTTTGGGCGGAATGGGAATTGCTATTCTTTCTACTTCTCGAGGTATAATGACAGATCGAGAAGCTCGACTAAACAGAATTGGGGGAGAAGTCTTATGTTATATATGGTAATCGCCCCTCCTATAGTACTCGAATTCTATCTCGAACTTCCTATTTTTCAAATAAAAAAAAACGTTGTATTTTTATTTGAAAATCAAAATCGAAAAATAGGAGAAAAAAAAATATGACAGAAAAAAAAAATAGGAGAGAAAAAAAAAACCCGAGAGAAGCAAAAGTCACTTTCGAAGGTTTAGTTACGGAAGCCCTACCCAACGGAATGTTCCGCGTTCGCCTAGAGAATGACACCATCATCCTGGGCTATATTTCAGGAAAGATCCGGTCTAGTTCTATACGAATACTGATGGGGGATAGGGTCAAAATTGAAGTAAGTCGTTATGATTCAAGCAAAGGACGTATAATTTATAGACTTCCCCATAAGGATTCGAAGCGTACCGAAGACTCGAAGGATACCGAAGATTTGAAGGATACCGAAGATTTGAAGGATACCGAAGATTTGAAGGATACCAAAGATTCAAAGGATTAGGTTTTTCTTTTTTCTAGGGTAATAAATTCAAAGTTCCAAAATTCAAGCGAAGAAACTTATTTTTTCCCAAAGATTAGATTCATAGTTTAAGAAAGGAATACGGAAATATGAAAATAAGAGCTTCCGTTCGTAAAATTTGTACAAAATGTCGACTGATTCGTAGGCGTGGACGAATTAGAGTCATTTGTTCCAATCCGAAGCATAAACAAAGGCAGGGGTAATCTTTCGAAAAAGAGCTTTACTTTCTAAAAAGTAAAAAAAGTACCCGCGGAAACGTCCAAATTCCAAATAAAATAATTAATAATTAAAGTAAAGGATATATTTTACCCTGAAACGGATATCTTTGTATCTTTTTTTCTTTTTGTTATTTCTAACTCATATTTATGAGATAATAAAATATGACAAAAGCTATACCAAAAATTGGTTCACGTAGGAGAGTGCGTATTGGTTTGCGTAGGAATGCGCGTTTTAGTTTACGGAAAAGTGCACGTAGAATAACAAAAGGAGTTATTCATGTTCAAGCTAGTTTCAACAATACCATTATAACTGTTACAGACCCGCAAGGTCGGGTGGTTTTCTGGTCCTCCGCAGGTACTTGTGGATTCAAAAGCTCAAGAAAAGCATCACCCTATGCTGGTCAAAGAACAGCAGTAGATGCTATTCGTACAGTGGGTTTGCAACGAGCAGAAGTTATGGTAAAGGGTGCTGGTAGTGGAAGAGATGCCGCATTACGAGCCATTGCTAAAAGTGGTGTACGATTAAGTTGTATACGCGATGTAACACCTATGCCGCATAATGGATGTCGACCTCCTAAAAAAAGACGTCTGTAAAAGAATTAAAATGCTTTCAAGAGAAATAAACGATTCAATGATCAAATAATAATACTAGTCTATTATGGTTCGAGAGGAGGTAGCAGGATCCACTCAAACACTACAGTGGAAGTGTGTTGAATCAAGAGTAGATAGTAAGCGTCTTTATTATGGTCGTTTCATTTTGTCCCCGCTTAGAAAAGGTCAAGCGGATACCGTCGGTATTGCCTTGCGAAGAGCTTTACTTGGAGAAATAGAAGGAACATGTATCACACGTGCAAAATTTGGGAGCGTGCCACACGAATATTCTACAATAGCTGGTATTGAAGAATCCGTACAAGAAATTTTACTAAATTTGAAAGAAATTGTATTGAGAAGTAATCTCTATGGAGTTAGAGACGCATCAATTTGCGTCAAAGGTCCTAGATACATAACTGCTCAAGATATCATCTTACCACCTTCCGTAGAGATCGTTGATACGGCACAACCTATAGCTAACTTGACAGAGCCCATTGATTTCTGTATTGAGTTACAGATCAAGAGAGATCGCGGATATCACACGGAACTCAGAAAGAACTCTCAAGATGGAAGTTATCCCATAGATGCTGTATCCATGCCTGTTCGAAATGTGAATTATAGTATTTTTTCTTGTGGGAATGGAAATGAAAAACACGAGATACTTTTTCTAGAAATATGGACGAATGGAAGTTTAACCCCTAAGGAAGCGCTTTATGAGGCTTCTCGTAATTTGATTGATTTATTTCTTCCTTTTCTACACGCGGAGGAAGAGGGCACTAGTTTCGAAGAAACTAAAAACGGGTTTACTCCACCCCTTTTAACCTTTCAAAAAAGATTAACTAATCTAAAGAAAAACAAAAAAGGAATTCCATTGAATTGTATTTTTATTGATCAATTAGAATTGCCTTCTAGAACGTATAATTGTCTCAAAAGGGCCAATATACATACACTATTGGACCTTTTGAGTAAGACTGAAGAAGATCTTATGAGAATTGACAGTTTTCGTATGGAAGATGGAAAACAGATATGGGACACTCTAGAGAAGCATCTCCCAATCGATTTACCTAAGAATAAGTTCTCGTTTTAAATCCATTGCAATTTTTTCCTCTTCTTCTTTTTCGAGTTAGAATAAAAAGAAAAAAGAAAACAATTTAGCATCTTTGGCACAATCTATATTTTCGCGAAATGGATCATAATAAAATGGATTTTAGGTATCTAGGGAAGATTCACTTGGAAGTAACTATTTCCTAGATACCTATGCACGGTACTTCACGGTTGAATGAATCAACCTGAAAAATCCCTAAAAAAGACCTAAAGTTAAGGATTTATCAATGGGTAATGTTGCTCCAATACCTAACCAAAGAGCTACTGCAGTACCGATTAAAAAAACGGTCGTAGCTACTGGGCGACGAAATGGATTTTGGAATTTATTGACATTCTCTAGAAAGGGTACTGTCAATAAGCCCGTTGGCACAGAAACCATTAAGAGAACGCCCAATAACTTATTGGGTACTGTACGGAGTATTTGAAAGACGGGAAAGAAGTACCACTCGGGTAATATTTCCAGAGGAGTTGCAAACGGATCCGCCGGTTCACCAATCATTGACGGCTCGAGAACCGCTAAACCTACATTACATGCAATAGTACCTAGAATTACTACTGGAAAAATATATAAAAGATCGTTGGGCCACGCGGGTTCCCCGTAATAATTATGTCCCATCCCTTTAGCTAATTTTGCTCTTAATACAGGATCATTTAAGTCAGGTTTCTTTGTTATTGGGATAGGTGAATTCTTTAGGATCCATCCCCCAAAGGAACCGGACATGAGAATTTTTCATCATCCGGCTCGAGCAAGAATGAAAGAAAAAAGACCGTGGAAGATCCATAATAGAATAAGGTATATAATGACTCAATGACTCTAGGTAAGAAAAGCTTTATCAGATTCTCTTTTCCGAAGTTGCACCTACAACTACTTATTGAAAAGAATCTTATTCTTATGGGTAAATGCTCAATATCCAAGTTGGCTTGCAAATTTGATCATGATCAATTGCTTTGTGGATTGTCTCATGTCTCTTGATTAGTTGGTGTTTATCCCCTCAATATCGCAAGTTTCTTACGTCCAAACAAAGTATTTACTTGTTACTAATAAAAAATCAAAAAGTCTAGCCTACGTTCTTCTTTAGATACCTTCTTTTACTCCGATAGTATTGCGGATCGCAATCGATGCAAAGAAAATGAATGCATTTCCATACTATAATAAAAAAAGTAAGTGTAATAAATAGAGAATTGGATCATGTCACATGACTTATTCTATTTCTACTCTATGGGATCTTACGGAGCCTGTTCATGGATGACATGGTTGAGGTATGATCATAGAAAATATTCTCCTCAAGTGAACCAGCCTATCCTTCCTAGATAGGGGACTTACGTGTTGATTGGATGCGGAGACACCTTTGGTTGTGAATTCTAATGTGGCAGATCCAATTCTTTATCTGCATGGCCAAATCAATAATTCAAGTCACACACTCCCATAATCCGCCTTATTTTCTTTCTTTCATAAAATGAACTTCAACTATTTGTATTTGTATCAAAATACTTCGGAGTTGAAGAAAAGTATCCAAATGACATGTCTTATTTTACAATAACCCATGTTTGTAGCAATGAAATACCACAACCTACCCGATATGATATATGAAAATTAGAATTATCTTTCTCTATGATATGGCTTCCCTATAAAGGACCCGAAATACCTTGCTTACGTATCATTGGAAAGTGCATTAACATAAATACGGCAGTAAGCAGAGGCAGTACAAAGGTATGTAAACTATAAAAACGAGTCAAAGTGGATTGGCCCACACTAGCACTTCCACGTAATAACTCCACTAAAGGCGATCCTATTACCGGAATCGCTTCAGGTACACCTGTCACAATTTTGACTGCCCAATAACCAATTTGATCCCAAGGCAAAGAATAACCAGTTACACCAAACGATGCAGTCAATACAGCCAAAACCACACCTGTCACCCAAGTTAATTCGCGGGGTTTTTTAAATCCACCTGTGAGATACACACGAAATACGTGCAGGATCATCATTAGAACCATCATACTTGCTGACCATCGATGAACTGATCGGATTAACCAACCAAAGTTGGCCTCGGTCATTATGTATTGAACCGAGGAAAAAGCCTCTGTAACGGTTGGGCGGTAGTAAAAAGTCATAGCAAAACCGGTAGCGACTTGTACTAGAAAACAAGTAAGTGTAATTCCCCCTAAACAATAAAATATGTTGACATGAGGAGGAACATATTTACTAGTTATATCATCCGCAATTGCCTGAATCTCAAGACGTTCCTCAAACCAATCATATACTTTATTGAGATAGGTAACTAACCCGAGTCCCCCTCCGAGAACCGTATATGAAAATTTCATCTCGTACGGCTCAAGCAGAAACACACAAATTTTCAACGGATATTAGAAAAAAAAAAGGTTCAAAACTTCATCAGCCACTGGATTGGGTCGATTTGCCTTGAAGATATGAAATAAGAAAAATCCAGAACTTATTCTTTGTGATGATAATGCCAAAAAATCTCAAGTTGGCTCATCTGTCTTTCTTTCTTTCCCTTATGTTGGTCATTAGAGGCTTCTTGACTTTTCTCTTCCCTATTTTGGATTTCTTTTTTTTTTTTTGCGTAATGCAGATTTACTCTTGTTTTACTAGTAAATAAATAAAGCCAAAATTCTAGTAGTTTTCTGATAGAAATTATCTTGTTGCGATCCTATGAATCAGTTCAATTAAAACCTTAGATTCATACTAGAGCCACGATGATTGAGTCTCAAGCTAACCAAAAGGCAAGGGTTCTTCGAATAAGAACCGCTTGATGATCATTTATTGAATCCGTGTAATAACTCGACAAAATCGAGAGAAAAAAAAGTTGTCTTTTGGGCAAACAAAATTGGAAGGAAGAAAATTTCTTTTTTTATTAAAAACTACTTGAATTTTTTTCAGTCTGGTTGCGAGGTCTGAATAGTGAGTATGAATCATAGTTCCATTTTTTTTCTTGATCCACTCTATCTATTTCGTGTTCCAGATACTAGAATAAAAAATATCCGACGAATTAGAATCATCTTGATAGAGATAACAGGCCCTTTCTATGTATTATCAATAGGATCCATTCTAACAAGTCACACACTCATATTCCAGAGATACCAAAACAAAAAAATTCCACGGTCGAACTACCAGAATGTCTAGAAATGTATAGCTTAAAGTAGAAAGGCTTTTTTGGATGGAAAAACAATGACTTCGTAGTTTTAGTTAGTAGAAACCTAATTCATTAAAATTCCGTCCAGTAAAACAGAAGAATTATAAATTTCTAAAATGATAGATAGGAATATCGCGAATAAAGCCATTGCGACCCCCATAAAAGGAGTAGTCCCCCAACCCGGAGCTACTTTCCCATATTCCGAATTCAAGGGTTTCAATAAACTACCTACGCGAGTTCGTCTTGGCCCAGGTCTAGAACTATCTTCAACGGTTTGTGTAGCCATAAATTCTATTTAATCATTGGTGTTGACTTTGTATACTATTCCGTTGTAGTTGTAAATACAAGATCTTTTCGTAGATCCATTGTAATCTTGAAATTCTATAAAAATGGAAACAGCAACTTTAGTCGCCATCTCCATATCTGGTTTACTTGTAAGCTTTACTGGGTATGCCTTATATACCGCGTTTGGGCAACCCTCTCAACAATTAAGAGATCCATTCGAAGAACACGGGGACTAATTGAAGTAAGAAGTCTCCCCATCTGGGAGACTTCTTACTTCAATGAAATTATTTCATTTTTTTAGTCGGAACCTTAGGTGGTTCTCGGAAGAAGATAGCGAAAAAAATTATCCCTAAAGTCGAAACTAAAAGGAACGTATAAACCAATGCTTCCATAGATTCGATCGTGGTTTATTTACAATTATAACTTCCACACCTATTCATTTGTCATTTGGGATCTTTTCCCATATAAAGATAAAGAAAGAAAAAGAGTCAAAGAAAGGATGGGAGATGTTTCCCATGTCAAATCAAAAAAGAGAGATGAAAGATACCATAGCAATGTGGTATCAGACTGCTTGTCTCCTTGTAGTTGGATCTCCAACTTTTTGGAATGTTCCAAATTCCACTTGAGCATCCAAGTCTGGATCAATACCAGCAAAAACATCTCGGAACAAGGTTCTAGCGCCATGCCAAATGTGTCCGAAAAAGAAGAGCAAAGCAAAGGTAGCATGACCAAAAGTGAACCAACCCCTTGGACTGCTGCGAAAAACACCATCTGATTTCAAAGTAGCCCGATCTAATTCAAAAATTTCCCCTAATTGGGAACGCCTCGCATATTTTTTTACAGTAGCAGGATCAGAATAACTTACTCCATTAAGTTCGCCACCATAGAACTCCACCGTTACACCTACTTGTTCAACACTATATTTGGATTCTGCTCTTCTAAAAGGAACGTCCGCTCTCACAATTCCCTCTTCATCTACCAAAACAACCGGAAATGTTTCAAAAAAAGTAGGCATACGGCGTACAAAAAGCTCGCGTCCTTCTTTATCTCTAAAGACGGGATGTCCTAACCATCCAACAGCTATTCCATCCCCGTTGTCCATTGAGCCTGCTCTGAATAATCCCCCCTTTGCCGGATTATTACCAATATAATCATAAAAGGCTAATTTTTCGGGAATTTTAGACCAAGCTTCTGATAAACTAAGATTTTCGGCTAACCCATCGCTAACTCTTCGATATATTTCTTGCTGAAAGTATCCCTGATCCCACTGATAACGAGTAGGCCCAAATAATTCGATTGGGGTAGTTGCTGACCCATACCACATAGTTCCGGCAACTACGAAAGCTGCAAAAAAAACAGCAGCGATACTACTGGAAAGTACAGTTTCAATATTGCCCATACGTAATCCTTTGTATAGACGTTGAGGCGGACGGACACTAAGATGGAATAGGCCCGCTAATATGCCCAATGTACCCGCAGCAATATGATGAGAAGCTATTCCCCCCGGAACAAAAGGATCAAAACCTTCTACACCCCACGCTGGATTTACAGCTTGTACTTTTCCAGTTAGTCCATAAGGATCGGACACCCATATCCCAGGACCATACAAACCCGTTACATGAAATGCGCCAAAGCCAAAGCAAGCCACCCCTGCAAGAAATAAATGAATTCCAAAGATCTTGGGCAAATCCAAAGAGGGTTTTCCTGTCCGCTCATCACAGAATATTTCTAGGTCCCAATATACCCAATGCCAGATAGCTGCCAAGAAACACAAGCCAGAAAACACAATATGCGCACCTGCCACACCTTCATAACTCCAAATACCCGGATTCGTTACAGTTCCTCCTGAAATACTCCAACCACCCCACGAATTGGTTATTCCTAAACGAGTCATGAAGGGAATGACGAACATACCTTGTCTCCACATCGGATCCAGAACAGGATCAGAGGGATCAAAAACCGCTAATTCATATAAAGCCATCGAGCCGGCCCAACCAGAAACTAAAGCTGTGTGCATTATATGCACCGAAAGCAATCGACCCGGATCATTCAATACAACAGTATGAACACGATACCAAGGCAAACCCATGGAAATACCCCTTTAGCAAAGAAAAATAGACACGATGTCGCTTTATTTTATCGCATTGGAAAAGACTATCCATATCCTATGTACCTAACCCCTCTAGGGGATTCTGTGTCAGAAAGCGTGAATATTTATTTCATTCCATTAAAAATAAGAAGCCAATTCTGTTCGTAAGAAGAAAGAGAAGCAGATCTATTCTATACTCGATAAGTGCCAATATGCAATGGGTAGCTTGGCCTATTTGGAAAAAACGAAGAATAGATCCCTATCCCTCTTTGTTTATCATTCCAATCACCGATTCCTTTTTCTTTATTCAATCTGTCTTACCTTCCTTATATGTATTATGTATTATTTCAATCTACGTATTAATAGAATCTATAGTATTCATATAGAATAAGAAAAAAAAAAATGAAGACAATAAACTGCGGATTCTTTCTTTCTCTTCCATTCTTACGTTTCCATATTAAAGTGTAGTTTTCTTACTTAAATTTAATAATATTAATCTAATATGCCCATTGGTGTTCCAAAAGTACCTTACCGGATTCCCGGAGATGAAGAAGCGACTTGGGTTGACTTATACAATGTTATGTATCGAGAAAGGACACTTTTTTTAGGTCAAGAGATTCGTTGCGAGGTCACGAATCATATTACAGGTCTCATGGTATATCTCAGTATAGAAGATGGAATTAGCGATATTTTTTTGTTTATAAACTCCCCAGGCGGGTGGCTAATCTCAGGAATGGCGATTTTTGATACGATGCAAACGGTGACACCAGATATATATACAATATGCCTCGGAATGGCTGCGTCCATGGCATCCTTCATTCTGCTTGGAGGCGAACCCACCAAGCGTATAGCATTCCCTCACGCGAGGATTATGCTTCACCAACCTGCTAGTGCTTATTATCGGGCAAGGACACCAGAATTTTTACTAGAAGTGGAAGAGTTACACAAAGTTCGCGAAATGATCACAAGGGTTTATGCACTAAGAACAGGCAAGCCTTTTTGGGTTGTATCCGAAGACATGGAAAGGGATGTTTTTATGTCAGCAGACGAAGCCAAAGCTTATGGACTTGTCGATATTGTAGGGGATGAAATGATTGACGAGCACTGCGATACTGATCCAGTGTGGTTTCCAGAAATGTTTAAGGATTGGTAGTGGCCGGATTTCTTGTAAATTTATTTCAAACCTAAATTCAGGTTTTCTGCGATTTAATAGAAAATAGAAATACTTCATGATGATCAATCATCAGGTTAAGATCGATCTAAACCAATCCTTTTTTTTTCTATATACATACGACATGCCAACGGTTAAACAACTTATTAGAAACGCAAGACAGCCAATACGAAATGCTAGAAAATCGCCCGCGCTTAAGGGATGTCCTCAGCGTCGAGGAACATGTGCTAGGGTGTATGTGCGACTCGTTCAGATCATGAGTTCAAACAAATAAGACAATTTTTGAAGTATCCATGATCGGTACCAATGAATAGGATAGAGCTTCTCTATCCTAGATTTCTATGGTATATGGAATTTCTGGTTTCCTTTGGTGCAAATCCAATCATCTAAATTGGAAATTAAGAAGCAATTCCCCCATTGGTAGAAAATGGTTATCCATTAAGCGGAGGAAATAGTAATAAAAAGAAAAAGGCTTATGCTCCTTTATCTTAAAAGAACGGACTAACAGGGTCAGCTACTTAGCCAACTTTCATAATTAAATGCCGTCACTGTATGGATAACTCTTATTGTGAAAAGAGCTATTTACTCTATAATGGATAGGTAGAGCCAAAGAATGTGAACTATACAAGTTCACAATACCTTTTGATGAAATGAAAGAAAGGGCTCCGGTGTATAGAGAGGGCCTCACCGTTTAAAAGGGAACCATAGAAACGATGGAACCCACTATTTTTTTGAGTATCGTTAGAATTTGTTATTTCTATGCGAAATAACTGAAGAGAATAGAATAAAAAATCGTGGTTGGGAAAGTTACAGTAGCAAAAGCCATTGGAATTAATATTTTATATATCGGAATAATTCGTTTTGTTATTAATGGGAAAAAGGATGGCTAAAAGAAGAGAAATCATTAGTTATTCATTAAGGTTAATTTGATTCAATGACCAGAGTTCCGCGAGGATATATAGCTCGGAGACGACGAACAAAAATGCGTTCATTTGCCTCAAACTTTAGAGGGGCTCATTTAAGACTTAATCGAATGATTACTCAACAAGTAAGAAGAGCTTTTGTTTCCTCTCATCGAGATAGAGGCAGGCAAAAGAGGGATTTTCGTCGTTTGTGGATCACTCGGATAAACGCAGCAACGCGGATATATAAAGTATTCGATAGTTATAGTAAATTAATACACAATCTGTACAAGAAGGAATTGATTCTTAATCGTAAAATGCTTGCACAAGTAGCTGTATCAAATCCAAATAATCTTTACACGATTTCCAATAAAATAAAGATCCTCAATTAAATGGATAAAAAAGTAATATACAGGAATAATTAAAACCGAATTCCCGGAGAGGGAACTCCGGGAAGATACAATAAATTAAGATTAAGTGGTAGGAATCAACGAGCATGTTGCAATAAATAAAAAAACTATTTATTCTTCCCCATTTTTCTTTCTTATAACAAACACAAGAATCAAAACTGGATTACTTTCTTTATATAGGTCTGGCCCTTTCGAATAAAACATCAACAATCGGAACTTAAGTTCCGATTGTTGTTTCTTAAATTCTGGTTGGAGTTTCTTAAGTTTCGATTGGAATTGAACTTTTGCGTTAATTGAGGAATATGTCTATTCTTTCTGGGTCTAGGACCAGTAATTATTGAAATTGACTGGGCTTGAAATTGCTTCTCATTCTCATAGTTACGAAATGGTAAGAAAGATAAAATACGAGCCTGTTTTATAGCAAGAGTAATTAATCGTTGTTGTTTCAAGGTTAATCTATTTATTCGTCTCGATAATATTTTTCCTTGTTCACTAATAAATCGATTAATTAAACTCATGTTTCTATAATCAATTCGATCCCCCGGGCCAATCCGAGGACGCCTACGAAAAGGTTGTTTGGATTTACGAAAAGTTTGCTTGGATTTACGAAAAGTTTGCTTGGATTTATGAAAAGTTTGCTTGGATTTATGAAAAGTTTGCTTAGATTTATGAAAAGGTTGTTTAGATGTATACATGATTTATTCTTTATTTAAAAATTTGAAAAAAAAATGGATTTCTTTATTTTATTAATTTTGGATCCAGAAGAAGTAGTCTTTCTTTGGTCCATATATTATTTGATTCATATTATTATTTGATTCATATATAGTATATGAATACCCTCTATACATATGAAATAATATCTACCTGAAATCAAATGAATTGATTTGTATTTTGTATTCTATCTATGTTCTATATATTAAATCTGTTCTTTGGAAAGATCGAACACACGATGCTCCTATTTTTTTATTTCGTCATGAGTCGTATGCTTGCGACAATAACGACAAAATTTTTTTAATTCTAATTGTCCGGGTGTATTGTGGCGATTCTTTTGAGTACTATATCTAGAAATCCCCGTCGATTCCTCATTGGCACCTTTTCGAACACAACTGATACATTCCAAAATAACTCTGATTCTAACACCTTTCCCCTTGGCCATGAACCTCCTTTCTTTTTTGGATTGACTTAACTTAATTCTTCTACTTATTCTGTTATTCTTCTATTTTTCTGTTATTCTTCTATTTTGAATCCCAAGAAGAAGAATAAAATCCATTCGAATAAAAAATTTTTTAAATTCTTAAATTAAGTAATAAAAAATAGAGAAATAATTAAAGAATACAATCCTTGTCGAATTAGCAAGGATTTTTCTTCGAAATCCTTTCATTTAAGTAGCCAGCCCAGCCTCTTTCTATGCTCTGATTTCTGAGGCCTGACTTAGCTTGGATACCGCTTTTGATTGAATTTCTGTTTTCCAAAATGGGATTTGCCGAATTTTTCATGACTCTGAGGTTCAACCCAATCCATCTTTTCTTTCTTTTTCCTTCCTATACTAAAAAAAAAAAAGGATTGAAAAAGGGAAAATTTGCGTCATGTCACGAAGAATTCCTCGCATAGCAATAACTAGAATTAAAAAAAAGGGAATGACAAAGCATCTGGGAATAAACGATTAATTTCTATCAATAAACCTGCTAAAGCCCCAAACCATAGAGTACTTAGCACGGGCGCTACAGAGAGATATGTTTTTATATCCCGCATTGAAAATCCTCCTTCCTTATTGGAATACATATATGATCAGATACTCTTGCCCAAGATCATTTGTATTTCTTTTGTTTAGGCGAAATTCCTAACTAAAAAAGCAAAATCAATATTCTATATATAGAATGAACGGTATAGACGAGATTTTCCTACCCCTAAAAAAGAAAAAGATGACCCCTTCTTCCTATACATTACCAAGGAATAGTAATCTTTCTTTTATAGGTGAAATTAGATAGGATTTTAGATGTATACCATTCCTTGATTATATGAGACCAAAAAGAAGAAATGACAAGAAGGTTCTATATAGATAGAGAAAGAGATAGAGAAAGAGAAGAAAATTACGATGTGGAAAACAAGACAGGAATTGTGTACAATGCCATTATACAACAATTTGGAAAAGGGATGTAGCGCAGCTTGGTAGCGCGTTTGTTTTGGGTACAAAATGTCACAGGTTCAAATCCTGTCATCCCTACCTATTACTTCTTTCTTCTTTATGGGCAGTAGCGAGGAGATCGATTAAAGTGGGTATAACTTGAATTTGTGGATACTATACGTACGTGAGACACGTTAGGAGTAGAAAAGGCTTTTCTTTTTGAATGAAAGCGCTCTTAGTTCAGTTCGGTAGAACGCGGGTCTCCAAAACCCGATGTCGTAGGTTCAAATCCTACAGAGCGTGATTCCATCTATCTTATGTCGAAGCAGAGTAAAATAACTTAACAAAACAAAGTTGAATTGCAACTCCAATTTGACCTCCTCTCTGGTCTGGAGGAGGTCAATCAAAAAAGAAATATTACTCAATCAAAGATCCAACTGATCCCCACGTCTGTATTGCAAATACGCAGTCACGAATAATCCCGCTAAAGTAATAGGAATTAGGCCTAAGACGATTCCAAATAGAAAAACTTCAATCATTTCGATTTGTTCGAGGGGATAAAAAAAAAGAGGTACGATCTATCCCTAAATAGTAGTCTAAATTATCCACGAATCTCAATGACCAAGAAAAGAATTGATAATTAGTGTGGAAAAGAGTCGTAGAATACCAGGAATCCAAAAGAAAGATTTTTATTTTCTGACTTATTCATTCAATTCATTTCAAATAAGACGTATCTTGTTCAAGCCAATAAATAGAGCTGGGGTTATAGTTAAAGCAGCCAGTAGAAAACCGAAATAACTAGTTATAGTAAGCATGAAAGGGTTAAATTCCATTTATTTTTTTACTACACTACATATGTTGGTAAAGCACTTACCTAAGTTATGGAAAATTCATAATTCATCGGTTATTTTAGATAATACTAAAAAACAAGATAGAGTGAGATACAGAAGTGTAAAAGAAAATCGATTCATCAGATGGGACATGAGTCTCTAATTCCGAATCAAGAGATTTGTTGTGGAATCTGTCAGTTCTTTAAAGTAATAATATTAAGAACTAGATCATCTAACCCCATTGAAAAATGAAATTGGATTTTCGGGAGAATTTTTGAATATAAGATAAATTAAAGAATTGAAACAGTCGAATATTCCCCTATTCCTTCTTATTTTAACTGATTGTATTCCATATGGAATAAGAGGAGAAGAAAAGCATTCCACGACCCCCCGAGCAAGGGGCCCCTTAAAAAAAGGAAAGCTCTTCCTTGAATTTACTTTATTTTTATTCCTTTTTCGAACCCCAACCAAAGTTGATTCGAAGACGAGTCACTTCAATTATCCTTTTAAGTTCTATCTTCTGTCTTTCCCTATTTCATCTCGTAAAGTTCCACGCTTGCAGTTTAGTCAAGAAAGTTAGACCTAATCCAACAAACAAGGCAAGGATTGATTACGAATCTTGATTCTTCAAAGAATGTTTTCTTTCTCTCATAACAGATTATCCACTATTCGATTTTCTATTTATTAGATATTATATTATGCTAACCAATTAAATTCCTTAAAGGGAAAG